ATCTTACTCGTAAGAACCTTTCTTTTAGGGAAAGATTCTAATGCTAAATTAGTTATTGGAACTTCAATTGTAGGACAACTGGTAATCATTTTATCGGTATACTATTTACATCTCTACGTCATGTTAGTGAAACCTCATGCAGTAACTTTGCTAGTTTTACCGTACATGTTATTTTATTGGCATCGTCTTTTATGTCACCGATTGCAAAAAGAAAAAAGACCAATATATCATTATCATTTTAGGAGTGCAAAAATAGTCCGGAAATCTGATGATATTCAATTTGTCTATGAAGGAAGAATATTAACATTTTTGGATATTATTATCCTTTCATTATTCAATCCTGTTCTCTTACCAAGTCCTGTATTAGCAAGATTAGCCAAACTCTTTACTTTCCGTTATAGTAATAAATTTTTATTTGTAATAAGTAGCCTTTATGGCTGGTGGTTGGGTGGTTCCATTTTTCCCGGAATTTTGGCCAAATTTATTTCCGTTTTAAAACCCGATTCAGATACAGATAATAGGCTTTCTTATTTAATAAGGATTCTCTTTGCTCGAACTTCCCGTATCATTTATATAGCTCTCTGTCTATTATATTTGGGTAGAGCTCCTGTACCTCTCTTCGATAACAGGATATATTCTAATTTTGAAAAAAAGGAAGCTAAAAAGTTATCGTGGTTAAAAAAGTGGCCTACTATCTTATTCGATTACCGAAAATGGGTCCGACCATTCCGATATGTCGAGGAAGATCTTTTTTATTTCAAGGCGATGACTCCTATAAAAACAGAGATGTCTCAATATTTTTTTGACGCGTGTGTGAGTGATGGGAGACAAAGAATATCTTTCACATCTTCACCTAGTTTGTCAATTTTTGAAATAAATTTCAAGGAATATTTCAATCTTTCGGATATTCCTTCGTCATTCGAAGATCTTTGTCAGAAGGAATGGATTGATACCGAAAAACGGGGAAAATATAATTTGAATAATGAATTAACGAATAGAATTCGAGCTCTAGACAAAGGATCTTCAATAGAAAAAGTTATTGAAAAAAAAAATAAATTATGCGATCACGGGAACGATATTTTCCTTAAAGGGTTTGATCCTCTTCTGAATAGGGAATTACGTGAAGGAGTTGCAATACCAAAATCACCTTGTATTTTGACTGACGATTATTCTCTATGGTGGAAACTTCAATATGCTTGGCAAACAGATGATTTATCTTCAGGTAACTTTACTGGAGTAAAAGAAAATCTTTCTTCCCCTTTAATAGCGGAAATATTACAGATCTATAAGGAACCCCAACTCCGAGAAATTAAAAAAGAAAAACCTCTATTTTTAAAACTAATAAACAATGCATTCGATTTTATGAATGTATACAGTGGAATTCGTTCCCTCAGAATAAAAAGTATAGATTTTATTAAAAAAAAGAATAAAAAATTTAGATTTGTGAAAAGTTTCGCAACACAACCAGATTTTCGTCGGAACCTGATATTAGGATCCATACGTGCTCGAAGACGTAAAGCTTTATTACAAGAATCCTTACAATTGCAAATGCATTCTCCATTTTTTTTGAGAATATTTAAAAAAACGACGTTCTCTTTTCCGGGCATAATAGGCGTAAATGTAAAACCGACTTTTGCACATCCTGAGAAGAAAATGAAAGGATTAATAGCCTTTTTTTCGAAAAAGGCTTTTGCTATAAAAGTAGTAACAAAAGCTAATCGTCTCGCGACAGCAAACAGATTTGATTTTCCGCTTGCTCATTGGGTAAGAGGTTTTCTTTTAATCAGCCAATTATACTTTAGAAAATATATAGTATTACCTATATTAATAATATTTAAAACTATTAGTTATCTATTATTATTCCAAACTAAGGAATGGGCAGAAGATTGGAATGATTGGAATAAGGAATTTTTTATAGGATGTACTTATGATGGTACCGAAGTTTCGGTGAACAAATTACCATTTTCGTGGCAAAGAGATGGTCTTCAAATAAAAATTATAAATCCTTTTCATTTGAAGTGGCGTGATCCTGGATTCGAAACGAATTCATATAGTTTAACAAAAAATAAAATAGCAAAAAATAAAAAAATTGATTATGGTTTTTTAACAGCCTTGGGATTTCAAACCTATTTACCCTTTGGCAGTATAAAAAAAAACCCTTCCTTCTTTAAGCCTTTAATTGGGGGATTTAAAAAAAGATGGAAAATAAATATTTTATCGGAAAAAATTACAAAAATCTTTGACAAGTTTTTTCCATTAAAAAAAGAATCAAATATTTATAAAAAAGATCTAACAATATTAGATGCTCAGCTCAATAAAACTACGAGTAATGATATATCTAGCCTTGAACCAGATAATGAACACAGAACAAATTTTGGGACAAGTAGCAAAATAATTGATGAATTGCCAATCGGAATTACAACTAAATGTAATGAAAATTTTTCATCAGCAATTCCAGATCAATCTGGATATGAAGCTCGAACGAATATTGAAGAATTAAGGGATTTCATAGCCCCGGAAAGTAATCAGATTGGAGGAATTACTGAACAGACCCATTCTGATGAACTAGAAATTAATATTAATTCAAAAGAGAAGAATGGAGTGTATCCCGGTAATGAGAAAGAACTGAGATCAAAAAAGATATCAATTCAAAATCATCAAATAATTGTGAATTTTCACAGAAGAAGTATGGAATTGATCGAAGAATGGATCTATTTAATCAAGATTCTTTCAAAAAAAATGAATAGAAATTTTGTAGTTTTTCTTCATCTCATTTGGTTCAAAATACAATTAAAAATGGGATTGACAAGAGATCTTTCAACAATTTATAAAAAAATAAAATTTTTCATTTCTCGGTCAAAAACGAAGGATAATAAATTTTTAAATAAAGATTTAATCATTTCTAGTAAAGAAATGAAATATTTCAAGGTTCATCCTAGTCAGGATACGGGATTAATATCCCAAGCATATGTATTTCACAAAATATGGCAAATGAGAACGATGAATAAGTCTTATCCAGTGGAATCATTAAGGCACCGGATATCAAATCTCTTTATTGAAGAAAATATTGAAGCTTTTTCAAATGAAGAGGGAATACTCGGTTCCAGGAAGCCACGGGATTTGGAAGAGAAGGACTGGAAGAAATGGTTACAATGTTTTCATCGATGTAATGTACCTTTACGGATATGGCGTAAGATTGCACCACGGAGATGGAAAGATAAGGTTACTGAACATTGGCAAATAGAAAATTATTTTTCCGATAATTTTGACAAATATAAATCTTTACGTTCTTATAAAAAAAGGATTTATTCTAAACTCATTGCGGATCTGAAAGAGACGGGGAAACTTAACGAACGGTACAAATATAATCTTTTATCTTATAGTTATCTTGCTTCTATAGAAGATTCGGACATTGAAAGATTTCCAATATGGCAAGATGAAAAAAAAGAAATCGTGTTTAATGATCGTATTCAAAAGATACGTAAATTTAAATTAGTCAATGATAGAAAGAATAGTGAGTATAAAAGAATTGATAGGAAAAAAAATATTCATATAAATTCCAATTTATATTCATGGTTATATCCAGAGATTCTAAAAAAATTCAACATTATAGAAATGTATGAATTTCTAACAACTTGTGACTTTAGTTTCATACACGAACCAAAGAGATCTCTTTTAAGGAAAGACAAAGATGATTATGCAAAAAAAAGATCACTTGAGAAAAGAGAATCTCATAAGTATATTGAGCGATGGAATTTGAAATCTGAACAGATAGCAGAGAAAGCGGAAATAGTAGGAAATACAACGAATCTTCTGAATATCATTAATTTTGGAGTAAATTCAGCTGAAGGAGGCAATTTTCGGTCTCTCTATGAGAAGATATTGAAAAATATAGTTCTATTTTATAACTATACTTGCATGGATGGCACAAATAAAATATTCAAAGATTTGGGACATCGTTTACCAGAAGTATTATACGATGAGATTCTGATGTATAAAATGATAAGTATTCTATTAAATTTTAAAAGTAGATTTAGAAGAATATCTGATTTCATTCATGAATCTATACTACGCGTAAAAGTTATTGAGAATAAAGAAAAAATAATTATTTCAGATTCATTTAATCTCGAAGATATTTTACCTTCGAAACGTCGTATACAATTGGGAATATGGAATTCCTTATATCTAGAGGAAAATGGAAATCAAGGAGCAGAATTTAATTCTTGTTCCGGGGAGAATAGACGTAACTACGAGGAACCAATAAAAAAAGAAGATCGAAAATTTAACGCAAATGAAACTCAAATGATTAAACGGTCTCTTTGGTCCAGCTATCGATTGGAAGATCTGGGTTGTATGAATAGATTTTGGTTTAATACAAATGATGGAAGTCGATTCGCTATGTTAAGAATTTGTATGTATCCCTCAAAAAACAGTTGAGAAAAATAAAAAAAAAATGTTTGCATTCTTTTTCTCTTTTTCATTCAGTATTTTCGGTTATGAACAATTTTTATCATTGTTTATAGCATTCCATCAGGATTTCTCTAAATAAAAATTTGGATTATATTATATGGAAATTACGAACCTTTTTATTATTTATCCATCACTATTTGAAAGAATGTGCTATTTGCCACTACTCAAATAGAATCTTGTTTATTCTCTATGAATTTATCCAGTTTTTTAAGAATATTTGGAAAAATGTTATTCTATTTTATAGACATCTTAAGATATTGAAAATCTTGCTCTTATTTTTGTAAAAAAACTATTAATTAGCTACAATCCAAAATTTTTATTTTTTCTCTCCATCATATAATTAATTTAGGAGCAATTGTTGTTCCTATGGCTAAAAATACATTGATTCGTTCATCTTTGGTTCCCGAAAAACAAACAGGATCTGTTGAGTTTCAAATATCCCATTTAACTAATCGAATTTTGAAACTTACCTATCATTTAAAATTGCATGGCAAAGACTATTCATCTCAGAGAGGTTTGTGGAAAATCCTAGGAAAACGCGAACGTCTTTTGGTTTATCTATCTCAAAAAAATTCACTCTGTTACGAAAATTTGATTAATCAATTACGTATTCGCGGACTGAAAAAACGTTAATTTATCTTTTAGAATCTTTAGCTAAGCATCCACTGTAATTATATCAATATGAAGAATGAAAATTTCCTTATTCTTACTCATTTCTGGAATTATTCGAGGGAGAGCGGCATACGACCATGCTCACTACAAAGAGAGATCCCATGATAATAAGTATGGGCCCTCATCATCCATCAATGCATGGTGTTCTTCGACTTATTGTTACCTTAGATGGTGAAGATGTTACTGGTTGTGAACCCATATTAGGTTATTTACATAGAGGAATGGAAAAGATTGCTGAAAATAGAACAGTTGTCCAATATCTTCCCTACGTCACACGATGGGATTATTTAGCTACTATGTTCGCAGAAGCAGTAACAGCAAATGCACCAGAAAGATTGACCAATATTCAGGTGCCTAAAAGAGCTAGTTATATAAGAATCATTATGCTAGAGTTAAGTCGCATAGCTTCCCATTTGTTATGGCTCGGACCCTTTATGGCTGATATTGGTGCACAAACTCCTTTCTTCTACATCTTCAGGGAAAGAGAAATGATATATGATTTATTCGAAGCCGCAACTGGTATGCGAATGATGCATAATTATTTTCGTATCGGGGGAGTAGCCGCGGATCTACCTTACGGTTGGGTAGACAAATGTTTAGACTTTTGTGATTATTTCCTACCGAAGGTGGATGAATATGAAAGACTTATTACACGAAATCCTATCTTTTTGAAACGAGTTGAGGGAGTAGGTATTATTGGTAGAGAAGAAGCCATAAATTGGGGTTTATCAGGGCCTATGCCACGAGCTTCAGGAGTAAAATGGGATGTTCGTAAAGTTGATCATCATGAATGTTACGATGAGTTGGATTGGCAAATTCAATGGCAAAAAGATGGAGATTCATTAGCTCGTTATTTGGTACGAATCGGAGAAATGAGAGAATCCGTGAAAATAATCAAACAAGCTTTGGAAGTTATTCCAGGGGGGCCTTTTGAAAATTTGGAAGCTCGACGGCTTGATCAAGTAAATAAATCAGATTGGAATGATTTTGATTATCGGTTCATTGGTAAAAAGCCCTCTCCCACTTTCAAGTTACCCAAAAATGAGCTTTATTTTAGAATTGAAGCTCCTAAAGGAGAATTAGGTATCTCTTTCATGGGAGACGATTCTTTCTTTCCTTGGAGATTCAAAATTCGCCCACCCGGTTTCCTCAATTTACAAATTCTTCCTCAACTTTTAAAGGGAGTGAAATTGGCAGATATTATGACAATTCTAGGTAGTATAGATATTATCATGGGAGAGGTTGATCGTTGAAACGGTGGTTAATACAGATATTGAGGAACAAGCTATCAATCTATTCCATAGATTAGGATTTCCAAGAGATTTATTCGGTTTTATATGGATTATCATCCCCATCATCACTCTCGTATTAGGAGTTACGATGGGAGTTCTAGTCATTATATGGCTTGAAAGAAAGATATCTGCAGGGATACAACAGCGTATTGGACCTGAATATACTGGCCCTTTGGGAATTATTCAAGCTCTGGCAGATGGAATAAAGCTACTATTGAAGGAAGATATTATTCCATCCAGGGGAGATTTATGGTTATTCAATATCGGACCGGCTGTGGTGATCATACCAGTTTTTCTAAGTTACTTAGTAATTCCTTTTGGCCACAACATTATTCTAGCTGATCTTGGTACAGGTGTTTTCTTTTGGATCGCTGTTTCAAGTATTGCTCCTCTCGGACCCCTCATGGCGGGATACGGATCAAATAATAAATATTCTTTTTCGGGTGGTCTTCGAGCCGCTGCTCAATCCATTAGTTATGAAATTCCTTTAGCTTTACGCGTGTTATCTATATCCCTACGTGTGATTCGTTGAAATACTAAACCTCTTTCACAAGAGAGTCAATTAAAAGGATGAGATAGTTTTTCCTCTTATCCTAGAAAACTAGATAGTCATGTGGGTGAGATCAAACAGCTTCTTCATTTGCAGTAATAGGATCGAGTCCCATCCTCTATGTGCGAGAGTGAAAGCGTACGGAACGCAGGAAAAACTGTGTACCCGGGTTCAAGATTAGTTATCGGGGCCCGACAGCGGGGGCAAAAGATAAAATGTATGAAGTTATTACTATCATACTTAGGATTAGGCAGGAGTAGATGGTCAGGAACACTAAGATACGCGAAAGATTAGTAAAAAAAGCATCTTTTATAGATATTCTTAATAACGGGATTAGGACTTGACGTTGGTAGGGACGACCGAGTAGTACTTCCCCAGGACCCCGATCTGGAGTATATCCTTATCTACTAAACGAATGACTATCGGGAACGAAGTAATCCTTCATACAGTTCTCACCTCTCATATCATAAATGAGCATGAGTAAATTCTATCCTATAGAGAATATAAAATCTTCTTCTACTGAGAGACTTGAGTTAGCACTAACAAAAAAACTGTAAAGGCTGAGATAGATTCGAAAGCTTCTATTGTTATAGCAGACAGAATCTCATTGGTTCAATTGATTATGAAAATTTATCATTAAATTTTTGTTTCTCGATAGCCATCGAGGAGCCGTATGAAGCTAAAGTCTCATGTACGGTTCTGGAATAGAGATGCTAACAGTGATGCCAACATCGACTATGATTATCCGACAGCTTGGGTACAGTTGATATAGTCGAGGCGCAGTCCAAATATGGTTTTCGGGGATGGAATTTGTGGCGTCAACCTATAGGTTCCGTAGCTTTTTTTATTCCTTCCCCGGCGGAATGTGAAAGATTGCCTTTTGATTTACCAGAAGCAGAGGAAGAATTGATAGCAGGTTATCAAACCGAGTACTCAGGTATAAAATTCGGCCTATTCTATGTTGCTTCTCATCCAAACCTATTAGCTTCTTCATTGTTCGTAACGGTTCTTTATTTGGGCGGATGGAACTTTTCTATCCCTTTCTTACCAGTTTTCGACCACTTAAAATTAAATTCAACTGATGGAACTGGTGAGGTTATCAATATTGCAATAGGAATTACTATTACATTAGCTAAAGCTTATTTATCTTTGTTCATTTCTATCATGGCAAGATGGACCTTACCCAGAGTGAGAATGGACCAATTATTGGATCTTGGTTGGAAATTTCTTTTGCCTGTCGCCCTGGGTAATTTATTATTAACAGCTTCTTTTCAACTTCTTTCACTATAATTTATTTATGTGAATAAGATTCTATAATAATTTATAATTTATATATTTATTCAATCTTATGAGTTGGATAAAAAAAAAAAAAAAAAATTGAATAATTTATTCGAGGGTATCTACCATATGTTTTCCATGGTGAATGGACTCCGGGATTATAGTCAACAAGCAATTCAAGCTGCGAGGTATATCGGTCGAGGTTTTATGGTGACCTTGGATCACATGAATCGTTTACCTATGACCATTCAATATCCCTACGAAAAATTGATTCCATCAGAGCGATTTCGTGGACGTATTCACTTTGAATTTGATAAATGTATTGCTTGTGAAGTATGCGTTCGTGTATGTCCAATTAATCTACCTGTTGTTGATTGGGAATTGAAAAGGAACATGAAAAAGAAACAATTGAAAAGTTACAGTATTGATTTTGGAGTTTGTATATTTTGCGGAAACTGTGTCGAATATTGTCCCACGAACTGTTTGTCAATGACTGAAGAATATGAACTTTCGACCTATGATCGTCATGAATTAAATTATGATCAGATTGCTTTAGGACGTTTGCCCATATCAGTGATCAAAGATTCTACAATTCAAGCTATTCCAAGTTTAAATTATTTATCTAAGGGAGTTATGGAAGGACATCTCAATTCAAGAGATGTAACTGATTCTCACATCGAGTTCGATTGAGAAGCGGAAAAAAGGGGTGAAAAAACAATAAATATAGAGTTTCTTTCTGAATTAACTCGGAATATAATTATATAGAAACAGGGTAATTTTTTTGAGTCAGTGAATAGGATCCTGAAAGAGAGGACTTTCGTTTATTGCGAACATGATCAATTTACCTGAACCAATTCATGAGGCTATTTTTGTCTCCTTAGAGTCAGGTCCCATATTAGGAGGTCCAGGAGTAGTATCGCTCACAAATATAGTTTATTCCGCTCCTCTTTCAGGATCAGTTTTCGCTTGTATATCCCCTCCATATCTTTTACTGAATGCGGACTTTGTAGCTGCTGTGCAAATCTCGATTCATGTAGGAGCCGTAAATGTTTCAATTGTATCTGCTGTTACGTCAACGAATGAGCCACAATCTTTCCATCTTTCTACATACCGGACTGCAGGAGATGGAATTACTTTAGCACTTTGCATAAGTCTTTTTTTTCTACCGATCATTATGATCCTAGATACATCATGGTCTAGAGTATCCTTAATTGTATTACCGGGTGGGATCGTGGAAGAACCTTTAACAGATGACGTTCAACGTATTGGATCCCATTTATTAACCGATTCTTTGCTTCCATTTGAACTTCTTTCTATAGTTCTTTTGGTTGCTCTAGTAGGAGCTATTACTACGGCTCGCCGAGGGAAAATGTTTGAACTGGAGGAGAGTGAGGTGTTATAGGCTAAAGATGATTTTTTCGTTTCATGAGTACTATAAAAACTTTTTTTTTATACTTACTTAACTTTTATTTATACTTAAGAACCTTAGGATCCATAAGGAGTTAATTGATCATGCTTGAACATGCACTTATTCCAGGTGCTTTCCTATTCTGTATTGGCATTTACGGATTAATCACGAGTCGGAGTATGATCAGAGCACCTATGTGTCTCGAGTCAATTTTCAATGCAGTTAATATAAATCTTGTCACATTTTCCAATTTTTTGGACATTCAACAAGTAAAAGGAGAGATTTTTTCCATCTCCATTGTAGCTATTGCAGCTGCTGAAGCAGCTATTGGATTAGCCATTGTTCTAGCTATCTATCGCAACAGAAAATCAATTCGTATTGATCAATTCAATTTGTTAAAATGGTAATAAAGTTACAAATCTGGATATATTTTATTTTTTTCTTCACCTTTTGAAAAGGATATATAAAGATTTGATATGTCATTCCGATTTATAAACAAATAGAGATTATTTCATATAAAATTCATTTATTTGTTATGCTAGTGGTTAATATAAATGATTAAGTTGTATTAAGTAAAGTCTAAAAAATTCGAATCGGTTTCATTCAGAATCGATAAATAATCAAAGTTTTATATTCCAAATATTCATTAATACAAAGATTCATCAAATGGATTTTATCGGTATAATATTGCCATTAGCAATACATCGGTAAAATCTTAGTAAATTTAAGGCTCATGGTATCTCCCGGTATTGTTGGAAATCAATAGATCCAATGGCACATTCAGTAAAGATTTATGATACATGTATTGGTTGTACCCAATGTGTAAGAGCTTGCCTCACGGATGTATCAGAAACGGTACCTTGGGATGGATGTAAGGCTAACCAGATTGCTCCTGCTCCCAGAACAGAAGACTGCGTAGGTTGTAAAAGGTGCGAATCCGCTTGTCCAACAGATTTTCTGAGTGTACGCGTTTATTTGGGATCCGAGACGACTCGCAGTATGGGTTTAGCTTATTGACCGATAGATACTATGGAAAAAGAATGGTTGGCTCTTTCTGAAAGGTTTAACCTATTCTTTTAATAAATAGGAATTCGTACTCATTCGATAAAGACCCATACTCAAACAAAATCTTGGGAATGGGTTTTCTGTTCAAAATCCCCCTATCCTCATCACGAGCAACTATCCTTGGCTAACAATAATTGTTCCTTTACCTATACCCGCGGGTTCATCAATCCCATTATTCCCCTATAGGGGGAATAAGATTGTTCGATGGTATACTTCAGGCATTTGCTTGTCAGAGTTCCTTTTAATAACCTATATATTTTGTTATCATTTCAATTTTAATAATCCATTTATTTAATTGAAAGAAGATTATAATTGGATAAATCCCATTGATTTTCATTGGAGATTGGGGATTGATGGACTTTCCATTGGGCTTATTTCATCGACAGGATTCGTTACTACTTTAGCTACTTCAGCGGCTTGGCCAGTTACCCGAAGTCCACGATTATTTCATTTCTCGATGTTAGCAATGTACGGCGGCCAGGTAGGATCATCCGCTCCGCAAGATACTTCACTTTCTTTTTTTATGTGGGAGCCGGAACTAATTCCTGTTCACTTACCTTTGTCCATGTGGGGGGGGAAAAGGCGTCTATACGCAGCCACAAAATTTATTTTGTACACTGCAGGTGGTTCCATTTTTCTCCCAATAGGAGCTTTAACTATGAGTCTCTATGGATCTGATGAACCAACATTGGACTCTCAAAATTTAGCTAATAAATCCTATCCTATAGTATTAGAAATAGTCTTATACCTAAGCTTCCCCGTAGCTTATGCTGTGAAACTACCAATCTTTCCCTTACACACCTGGTTGCCAGATACTCATGGGGAAGCACATTATAGTACATGTATGCTTCCAGCTGGGATTCTCTTGAAAATGGGAGGATATGGACCAATTCGGATTAATATGGAATTATTGCCCCATGCCCATTCCATATTTTCCCCATGGTTAGTAATAGTGGGAGCAATTCAAATCGTTTATGCAGCTCCAATCCCTTTAAGTCAACGTAATTTAAAGAGAAGAATTGCTTATTCATCAGTATCTCATATGGGTTTCGTACCTATTGGTATTGGTTTCGTAACGGATATAGGCCTTAATGGAGCTATTCCACAGATGATTCCTCACGGATTAATTGGTGCTGCCCTTTTTTCTTCGGCAGGAACAAGTTATGATAGAATACGTACCCTTTTCATTGACCGAATGGGGGGAATAGCTGTTTCAATGCCTAAAACATTCACCATGTTTAGTAGCTTTCCAGTAGCATCTCTCGCATTACCGGGCATGAGTGGCTTCATATCAGAATTAATGGTTTCTTTGGGAATGGTTGGTAGTCGAAACTACTCCTTTACTTCAAAAATAATTATTACCGTAATAGAAGCAATTGGAATAATCTTAACCCCTATTTACTCGTTGCCCATGTTACGTCAAATGTTCTATGGATATAAGGTTTCTAATGCTCCGATTTCCCACATCATGGATTCTGGACCACGAGAGATTCTCATTCTAATTCGCTTTTTGTTGCCTATAGTAGGCATTGGTTTTTATCCCGATCTGGTCTTACCCTTGTGGAACAGCAAGGTGGATTTTATTCTATCCTGGGATCTCCGGAAGCGGTAGTTAAGAGTTTGATTACTTCTGAGTAATAAATACAGATTATAAAAATCACTATTTGATTTTCACAATTATTTATTTCAAATAGTGATTTTTACAATTTCATAGAATCTCGAAAATTATTTTCTTTTGATCGACGAAACAAAGCAAGGTGCACTTTAAATTACATCCTGGATTAATTTAACCATCCATGGCTGTGTAAACCTTTTCCTGAGGGATTAACTCCTAAGTAACAAATCCAAGTTGTGAAAAACCCCAAGGAAGCTGCAATTGCTGGTTCTTTACCTCGCCAACTCTTAGTTACTCTAGTATGCATATAAGTTGCAAACATAAGCCAAGTGATTGAAGCCCAAGTCTCTTTGGGATCCCAGTTCCAATAATATCCCCATGCTTCATTAGCCCACACTGCTCCAGAAAGAATACCTAAGGTTAAAAGGGGAGAGCCTAGACTAATAATTCGATAACTCCAATGATCTAATTGTTGAGTCAATTGGTCTTCACGAGAATTTATAGATAACAGAAAGGGAGTGTTTGGTGAATCGCACTCTCCCCGTTCATTGCTCTTTTCTGAGGAGGAGGACCAGATGGATGAGTCTATACCGGAAGTAATTATTGGGGTATCCATATTATTTTTTGATGTAATGACCAAAAGAGCTATTGCTAATAGGGACCCACATAAAAGAGTTGCGTAACTGAACATCATCATACTTACATGCATCATTAACCAATGAGATTGTAGAGCAGGCACTAGGACTGTGGATTGCTGCATTTCTCTGGGAACACTTAAAGTAGCAAAACCATGAGTTAACATAGCACTTGGTGCAGTAATTGTACCCAACCAATCATTCTGGCTCCGAATCAGAACCGTATGAATTAAACAGAAGCTCCATGAAAGAAACATAGATGACTCATATAAGTTACTTAATGGTAAATGCCCGGAGTAAAGCCAGCGAGTTAATAGAAATCCTGTTATACAAATAAAAGTAATTATCACGCTTCTTCGGCCTAAATTGCTCAGTTTCTTGTTTCTTATATAGACCAATTTTCCCCAATAAAGAAGGGTGACGGAAAAAAGGAGAAAGAAAGATGTGTGAGCTAATATATGTTCCAAGGTTCTGAGTATCGTAATAATTTAAATTTTTTACATTACATTATTATTCTGGAATGAACTAATTAAAAAATTTCATTTCACAGATTGATTTATTATATTATAAATAAATATTTATTTATATAAATAAATAAGATGAATAGATCTTAAATTCCAAATGTAAAAAGATCTTAATTTAATGAAGAATCAATCTATTTTTATTTTATAGGTGCAAAGATGCCGCCACTCGGATTCGAACCGAGATGCTTTAGCACTGCTTCCTAAGAGCAGCGTGTCTACCGATTTCACCATGGCGGCTCGTCGTAGAACATAATAGCATGCTTTATACTAAAATGTCAAATAACATTATAATTAAATTATATGGTAATCTTAAATATAAACTTTCACTAATTAGAATATTATAATGAATTATTCTGTTGTAACGGAGCATAGCGCAGCTAGGTAGCGTATCATCTTGGGGTGATGGAGGTCGTGGGTTCAAATCCCGCTGCTCCGAGAAGAATCTTTTCATTGGGCTTTATAACAGAATGAACATCTTTAAACTTAGTGGAGAGGAAGGAAAGATAAAAGCTATTCCGGATCTATAAAGGGAGAAGTATAGAAAAGGATTTTCATATCAAATATTCTTATCTTATTGAAAAAGATTATTCTATTATATATATATATATATATATATATATATATATAATATTTCATATATAGTTATAGCTTAATAAAATCCAGAAATTCGTAAATTAAACTATTCTTTTTTTTGTATGGAAGAATTATTTTTTCCATACACGGGAGCATTTTCTTTAGAAGATACAGTATCTTTATCTATATCTATGTCGTAATTCATCTGATTTATGAATGGATTCAATTTCAGATTATTCGGATTTTATTTTGTTGTATAGTAAAAACTATTGGAACGACCAGTTGAAATAGATTGAGCTAGAGGAAAAGCTTTTACCGCAGCCCGATTAGCTTTTTCTGTCCATACAGTTTTACGACTTTTCTTTTTCGATTTAGAAGTACGCTTCTTTGGGACCGCCATAACGAGGAATGCCTCTATATATATGTATATTTTTGCAGAAACATGTATAGTTTGTGTATAGTCATTTTTTAAAATAATTGAAGGATTTACGCTTAGAAAATAAAGGCTTCCAATAATCTTGATATTGGGAATCGTGTCATATGAATAATTAATTTATTCATATAAATCTTTCCCATTTGGACAGATGGAATCCACTACAAATCGAACCAAATTTTGTCGATGTCCTAACTTACGTCATGTTTTCTTTCCAGAACGCTTTTTATGAATGGTAATTCTGTTTTCAAGATGGGACTGCAGAATTCTTCCTTTGACTACTGCACCTCCCAACCAGGGATGTCCAAGATTTATGGTAGATTCATGATAAATCATTAATACTCGATAGATTAATATTTTAGTATTTGGGCTCGAGAGATTTGGTTTCAATGACGCGGAATGACGAACATCATAAAATCTTCCTGGTTCCACTCGGATTTGCTCACCTCCGGTTTCAATTACTGCGTATGCATTCATTACAAAATTGGATTTATAAATAGGAAATGGTTATAGATTGGAAAATCGAAATTAAATGTTAGTAACTGGAGTAGAACAAGCAAATATTTCCTTTCCAATTGTTCCATCCTTCATCAAGTTTTGCTACGAACAACTAATTTTCTGATAGAAATGGAAAATATCTCTTGATTAGGGAGATACATGTAAAATCTCATTGCTTTATAATAACTCATTACTTTATAATAAGAAAAATTTTTTTAGTAATATTTCAGTTATTTTTTTGAATGAAGAAGAATCAATTTTATTGATCCAAATTTCATTCGAATAAAGATTTTGAATAAATGGGATATAATTTCATCATTCACTTATTCCCTTTTTTCTTCCCCCATACCGTAAATTATAAACCAAAAATGAAATAGTTTCATTCCCGAAAGAATCTTCTATGAAACTAATATATCATGCTTGGATGTTGCCTTTATTTCCACTTATATCCTCCATTCTAATAGGATTGGGATTGTTTTTCTTTCCAAAGGCAACTAAAAATCTTCGTCGTATATATGCCATTATCAGCATTTCACTGCTAGGCACAGCTATGTTCATTCCTCCCCACCTTTCTTGGCAACAAATTAATGGTAATCCCATTTATCGATACTTATGGTCTTGGATTCACAATAAAAATGTTACTTTGGAAGTAGGTTATTTGATTGATCCACTCACTCCCATTATGTCAGTACCAATTACTACTATAGGAGTTATGGTTACGATTCACAGTGACAGTTATATGCCTCATGACCAAGGATATCTAAGGTTCTTCGCTTATCCCAGTCTCTCCAATGCCCCCATGCCAGGATTGGTTCTTAGTCCCAATCTAATACAAATTCATATCTTTCGGGAATTAGTAGGAATGTGCTCTTATTCATTAATAGGTTTTCGGTTCACTCGACCTAATGCAGCTAATGCTCGTCAAAAAGCTTCTATAACTAATCGTGTAGGAGATTCCGGATCATCATTGGGAATCTCAGGTTCCTATCGGATAACAGGCAGTTTCGAATTTGAAGATTTATCTGAATTATTTAATAAGTTGCTCGCCAATCATGAAGTTAGTTTATTTTTTGCTACCTTCTGTGCTCTCTCCCCATTCCCAGGTTCAGTAGCTAAATCCGCGCAATCTCCACTTCATGTATGGTTGCCTGATGCTATGGAAGGACCCACTCCTATTTCAGCCCCTATTCATGCTGCTACTATGGTAGCAGCGGGAATCTTTCTCGTGGCTCGAATGTTCCCGCTCTTCAAAGCTTTACCCCTTATGATGAGCCTAATCTCTCGGATAGGTGGAATAACAGCCCTATTAGGAGCCACAATAGCTCTTGCTCAAAAAGATCTTAAAAGAGTCTTAGCTTATTCTACAATGTCCCAATTAGGTTACATTATGTTAGCCCCAGGTATAGGTTCTTATCGAGCTGCTCTGTTCCATCTTATTACGCATGCTTATTCTAAGGCTCTATCATTTCCTGGATCCGGATCGGTCATTCATTCTATGGAACCTATTGTTGGATATTGTCCCGATAAAAGCCAAAATATGGCTTTTATGGGTGGCTTGAGAAAATACATGCCAATTACAGGAACCACTTTTCTTCTAGGCACACTCTCTCCTTGCGGTATTCCACCTTTTGCTTGTTTTCGGTCCAAAGATGAGATTCTTGCCGATAGTCGGTTATACTTTCCCATTCTCGGGTGGATGGCTTGGTTTATAGCAGGACTAACTGGATTCTATATGTTCCGTATGTATTTCCCCACTCCCGAAGGAGATTTTCGTGCCAACCCATCCAACAAACATTCTATTTCTCCTTCTGTTTCTATATGGGAGGAAAATCAAACTATAAAATCTGGTAAGGGAATGGATTTTGCGTTGTCATTCGTAAAAAATAAAAAGGGTTCGAAAGAATTAGAATTATTTAATCCTCTAGAGAATATTGAAGAATCTGGTGAGAAAGAGATGGAGAATCCTGTTTCGACTCATTATTCTCAGAAAGAATATCCTTTATATCCCAAGGAATCGAATAATATAATGTTATTCCCCTTACTCGTGCCAACAATACCCACCTTGTTCATTGGATTTATAGGAGTTCCTTTTTCTAAAGAAAAAATGGGTTTTGATTTATTATCCTATTGGCTGGATCCATCATTGAGTTATTCTCATAAAATGGATTCTGAAGAATTCTGGATAAATGCAACTACTTCGGTTGGTACAGCATTTTTGGGAATATTTATTGCTCTTATTCTTTATGGACCTCTCTTTCTCTCGCGGAACCTACAAGAAGAAACGGATCCTCAATCAGAAGGAATTTTAGGTTATTTTCCAAGTTCCTTATACAATTGGTCGTATTCCCGAGGTTATATAGATGGATATTATAATACGGTATTTGTTTGAGGTACACGAACATTAGCCGAAATAATTTCTTTTCCTGATCAACGGATCCTCGATGGGATTGTCAATGGCGTCGGTATCTCAAGTTTTTTCGGAGGGGAAGTATTGAGATATGGAGAAGGAGGAAGAATATCTTATTATTTATTCGGATTAATATCAGGTATGTTCATATTATTAATAATATAATGATGAAATATGACTATGATCTTCATATTTAAAATTAAAATATATTCTTGGTCAAAGAAAGATTTTTAAAAGATAAAAAGATAAGAAATCAAAATCAAGGATTGATTAAGTAGATATAATCTCAAGAATTGGAGTAGCAATGGCGCACTGATATGGATTCCTCCGCTTTCTTAATCAATGACCATTACTTCATGAATTTACTTTTTTTTACTAATATATATATATATATATATATATATATATATATATATATATATATTAAAGGATAGGTCCGAAATCGGGATAGGTATCTACGGTCCAAACATTTTATGTATGATTTAATCATAATATTGAAGACTTTGTTATCACATATAAATATACCATTTGTTTTGTCATGTGTTAGTGAATAAAAATATTGTGTTATTAATTCGTTGAAGAGATATTTTTATATCTTCGAATCCTCGTGATTCATCAATGTCTCCGGATTCGGACCATCCGGGAATACTCTAAGCATGGGGATGATACAGAATCATAAATTATTATAGCATCTTCATTATTATCTATATATATATCCGTATGAAAAATAGGACTTTAGTACCTATCTTAAGGTCGTCCAGTTTTTTTCTGAGATACCAATATACCTGTCCCTTTGGAAAGACAAATACCTCCATTGATTCACTGCCTTCATATGAATTACGATGAGATATATACCAATAACAAGATATATGTTGTATATCTCGTTATTGATACGTAGAACAAAGCGAAAAGCATTCACTTCCGCATATACAGACCACACTACACTAGTATTGTTCCTTTCCTTTATATATAAATAAATACAAATATTCAAGAACAATAAACTTGTTAATAAAATCTTTTATATAACATTCTTACTGATTAATAAGTTTTTTCTGTTTAGATTCTCCAAATATTTCATAAATTAAAAAATTTTATTACATTCTTAAATTATTTATCCTTTTTCACTAAGCTGGTCCAACCAAAATCTTCTAAACCATTATTACGTCGTAATGAACGAGTAACAAGTTCAAGAATATCTCTTGCATTGGTGAACCCATGAATTTGAGCAAAGGTAAATTCGACTGACCACTTGGTATTAATTTTTCTTGCTTCCAATGGATTAGCGTGAGCCATCCCAGTGATGGCTAAGTCAGGTTGTAACTCACGCATACGTTGTATCTGATTATAATTATCTGGTTTCTCTACGATTCGTGGCACGGGAACACACATGTTCCCACACGTATTCTGTAAAAATGCTAATTCAGCAGCTTGGTATCGTTTATCCATATATGGAATACCAATTTCATAAACAATCATTCCACACCTAATTAGGAATCGTGCTAGAGATACTTCTAGAAGATTGTCTCCCATAAAGAATACGGATTTTCCGCGTACCAAATCGAGATAATCTTCCAAGCTTTCCCACACCTGTTCCTCCCTTTCCCCTAAGCCTCGAGGTTCAATGTCAAACACAGAACAAATCTTTTCAATCCAAGCACGTGTTCCATCGGGACCGATAGGAAAGGGTGCTCCAATCAATCTGCATTTCCGACGTCGCATTAAAGTTGTTGCTGTACGACTCAAAAATGGATTAACACCACAAACGTAAACCCCATCGCCTAATAATGGAAGATTGTTATATTTCTGAGCAGGTAACCAACCTGATATTTGAATAGATTGGCGTTTCAATTCTAAACCAAGTTGAAAAGCAACGCTCGAAGGTAGGGATCCAAAGAGAACTAAAGGAGGATTTTTCTTAGGATTCATAATAGGTTCGAGAGTCTCTTCCTTATTCCCGGGAAAGAAAAAGGAATCTTGTAAAGCTTGATTCTGTACGGTTTGGTTTCGTTCATCACCTAATAAATAGGAGTCTCGTTCGGCACAACGATGTACCATAGCAGCTAGTACAGTATCTTCTCCCTGAGTGAAGGCATAGTCCAGTCCATTTGCTCTCGCTACTATAACTGGTATCCCGATTTCATTTTCCAGTTCTGGTGCCATGCCCTCCAAATCCATCTTTATTATTTCCGTGGTACAAGTACCGATCCATATAATAACACTAGGATTTCTATTTTTTATTATTTGAGAACAAAGTCTTTTTAACTCTTCATAATCATTTAATTGAGCTGAAATATCTCCTTCTTCCAATTCTGCCATGGCATAACGGGGTTCCGCGAAGATCATAACTCCGAGGGCATTTTGCAGGAAATAACCACATGTTTTTGTACCTACCACCAGAAAAAAACTATCTTCAATTTTTTGATATAACCAAGCTACACAGCTAATGGGACAAAAAGTATGATAGTTACCTGTTTCGCATTCAAAAGTGAGAGTTTCAGATGTTTTCACTGACATAGATATATTTCTTTGATTAATGAACAAAATAATTTAAGTCTTAAATTATTATCATAGAATCAAGCGAATTCTCTCGATCGTTTTTCTCTTCCCTATTCCCGATAGGATTTGAATAAAAATCGGAAAGTAAACTAAATAATTCTCGATCGGAAACTTCTTTCGGTACAATTCCTTCTGGTTTAGATAATATTTGGTCCGCTATATTTGAATAAAAATCACAAACATAGTTAAGAGAGGGCTGAGATTCAACCATTTCAAATAATGTTTTACCCCTCACTCTAGATACTCGGATATGTTCAATGAGAGGTAATACTTCTAATACGGGCATTGAACAAGCTTCTACATATTTATCAATAAGGTCTCTTTCCGATGTGCGATTTCCTACCAAGCCCGCCAGGCGAAGTGGGTGTGTACGCGCCTTTTCCCCAACAGAAGCAGCAATACGATTAGTTGCAAATAATGCGTCAAATCCATTATCTGTAATTATAATGCAAAAATCTGCATAATTTAATGGAGAAGCAAAACCTCCACAGACTACATCACCTAATACATCAAACGAAATAATATCATATTCATAAGAAGCGTTTAATTCCTTCAACAATTTAACAGTCTCTCCTACTGCATATCCTCCACACCCAGCTCCTGCGGGTGGTCCTCCCGCTTCCACGCAATCAACCCCCCCATAACCTTTATAAATTACGTCTTCGGGCCAAACATCTTCATAATGATAATCCTTGGATTGTGAAGTATCTATAATGGTAGGTATCAAAAATCCTGTAAGGGTAAAAGTACTATCATGTTTAGGATCACATCCAATTTGTGAAACTCGTTTACCACGTCTTGCTGAAGCAATTGGAATATTGCAACTTGTCGTTGATTTACCGATTCCACCTTTCCCATGAACTGCCACTTTCGTTTTGAAAATATCCTATTTTTTTTTATTTATTTTTATCTTTTATTAATTGAATATTCTTCTTAAGCGACTATTCTTGTAGCTTTCTCATAATTCATAGTCAATATTATGATAATTAATTCTCGATATTGATTTCCCACTTCCTTAATGCCTACTATCTCATGGATAGACATAACCAACTTTGTAGGGGCGACCTAGCCTATGCCTACACGGAGGTAAATGAAGCGCTTTCTTTACAAAATCTTTTTGTTAATTATTTTTCTGGGTTCGATATGGAAATTTTTTTTTTAAAGTAAAGTTTCAATTTCCTTTTGAAAAATATTTCTATCCTTCAGAAGCATTTTCATTATATTATTCAATGACATTCTGTTAGATATAAATAAATTTGATAAATATTTGTGACTTTCAAAAAGAGTACTATGAATGAAAGTATATAATGAACTATTTACGTCAAGCCATTCTTCGTAATTATTCAATGATTCGAGACGAATAAAAAACAAATCACTCTTTGACGAAGATTCAATCAACCAGGGTTCATACAAAACTTCGGATTTTTTTCCGTATACATATTCGAGTAGGACACCAAAATTCCGTTCGAATTTATTTTCCAATTTACTTTTGCTATTTATTTCTTCATCTTCATCTTTTAAATTTTCTTCATCTTCATCTTCATTTTCATCTTTTAAATTTTCTTCATCTTCCTCTTCTTCTTCCTCTTTATAATAAACAGAAAAGTCTCTGAAATCTCTTCCCACCTTTAAAACTTTAAATTTTTCTTCGTAAATAATATAAAGCTGTTTTATCGTTTCTTTATCCACAAATAATTCTCGAAGTGAAAATAAAACAGGGGGTTTTTTTTCAAATATTGATAAATCTGTGGGATCCCAGACGAATCGTTTCCTCATGAATAACAATGGTTCATAAGATAATTGATATTTTGTCGATGGAGGGATCTCAAATATTACAGATTGTTCTTTAAATAAAACCTCTTCCATTTGGGACTCTATTATCTCTAAGATTTTCAGTGATTCTTCATATGAGAACCTCTTATAACCATAACGAAAAGGATAATAAAAAATAGATTTGAAACAGAAAAGCGGTTTCGTTATATTCTTTCCATAAAGTGCTGCTATTTCAGATTCAAATTGAAAGAATTTATCCGGTATTCCTATCCAATATAAGTTATCGCAAAAAAAATCGAGACGCCGTTTATTGAAAGTAAAAGCTGTATCGGTCGCCATTCCGTATCTTCTCACCGCCCTCCTGTATGAAAAAGTATAAAATTTTTGCATTTGCATTATAATCATAGGAACTCTTGTTTCAGGATGAGAAGCAAATCTTACTTTATTATTGATTTCATTATTAATAGAATTATCTTGATGTGTTTCCAACCATGGAAATTCTACCAAAAGATTCTCCGAAAAAGAACAGGCTATATCGAAAGAATTTTCATATTCATCCTCGAAAAAAATCGAATTTTCTTCTTTATCTTCCGATATAAACCAAGAATCTCGAGCTGCTAATCCAGCCAAGCACCCCAGAATATAGGATAATATAGTAAATTCTTTTATAGTGTTTTCGGTAATAGAAGATTCTAAATATTTAAACAAATCATCAAAATTGCCTTTCAAAAAAATGTCAGTAGATTTACCTTCACATAGAGGGCTCGTTTTAATACTTCTTATAACTATGTTCTCAATAGCCTTTCCTACTCTATAAAGATGTTTTTCGTAATTTCGACTAATATCTATATACTTTTCGCAATCGAAAAACCTATCAACAAAAGCTTTGTAAAAAACGTCATTGGGAATGATTTGTCCATAGAAAAAAGCTCTGATTTTATTATTGCAGAAAACCCATTCATCACGGGAAATACCGAATAATAAAAATTCATTAGCAATTGATTCTAAATCTCGTAATGCGTAATAAGAGAAGGTTCCATATCCAAACTCATTGAGAAAAGACCAATCAATATTCTCTAGATGAGAAGAACATTTGCTACGTAGGGGAATAGGAAATCCCTTCTGCTGTTCTGAGATACTAAGCATTCGAACATTTATTAATCTATCTAATCGATTTGGACATATTAGAGATGGATCCATTTTTTCGGGAAGATGAGTTGAACCAATAACAATCATACTACTAGAAGTATTATTGGCAATCTCAGTGAAAGATATTAATAATAAATGTAATTGAAGTGATAATACTTCAACACTAGGTTTACTAGGTTCTAGTTGAGTTTTAACTATGATATCATTCACTTCATGAATATTTTTGATCCATATTATGGAGGGGGGCATTTTTTTCACTGCTTCCAAGATAGAAATTAATCGGCACAGAATTCTCATAAAAAGTGTCATCTCATTCTCTATAATGTAATGATCACATCTATATGAATAATCCTCTTTATACAAATACCTCATAGATATTTGTATTAAAGAAACACAAGAGTCTACTGCTAGATCTTCTATTAAATATGATGATCTTTCTATTTCCGTTTCCGTGGTACTTATTAGTAAAATCCCTTTGGAAAGGGATAATCCTAATTCGAATGGAGCAGAAATCATTCTAGATTTAAGATTCAATGAAGTCATTCTTTGCTGAAACGCGAGGAAAACCCGAGATTCCGCTGAATCAAATTGATTAAGCGGGTAATTCATTAGATCCTTCTTATAGCTTTCAGCCAAATATACTAAGTAATAAAGCCCTTCTTTATTAGTAATCCGATAACCAAAATAATTATTCAATGAATTACGATAAGTAGTATTCGATCCATACTGAAAAACATTTTTTTCTGTTATTAGGGACCGAATCAATAATTCTTTCTCTATCGAAAAAGGGTCCGGGCTTTCATTATTATTTAACCATATTTTAATTTTTTCATTTGTGGATAAATATTTATTAATCTCTTTCCAAAAATAATTGATATTTATCAGAAAATAGTGGAAACTCCTTATCCTTATCCTTATAAAATTATATATATATATATATTTGTTTCTTCTACTAAACAAATAATGGAATATCCGATGAGGTAATATCAAATGATGGAATAATATCAAATAATAGAATATCCAATAAAAGAATGTTGAATAATATAATACCCAAGGATGAAGGTATTTCGAATGATGATATATCGTATCCAAATGGGGATACATAAACGCATCCAAACGATATTTTTGTAAAGAATTTGTTAAGTATTCAAATATTCCGAAGCGTCTCCATAGGTCAATATGGTCCGAGTTTTCAGAGAGTAAGAGAACAAGGATAAAAAAACCTATTAATAAATATTCATCATTCCAATGATTTATATTTATTAATGACCTTCTGAATTTAAAATTAAATAATGGTTTGTTTGGTTGATCACCAATTCCTATTTCAATTCTTATTTTTCCTACATCCCCAGTGCGCGAAATATGATAATTGCTGTTTAGTAATATCCTTGAAAATGCTTCTGAGAAGAATATATTATAAAAGTACTCCCACCATTCACGAGTAAAAAACCACAGCATATACGGTTCGAGCAATTTATATTTTTTAGAAACATCATCTTTTTGAGATATCACATACATTTTCATTTCTTTAACTAATTCCTTTAGATGTGGTGAAAAAAATGATAAAGAAATAATTTCATTTTCTCCGAAGGAATTGAATAAATTTAAATTGGTTCTTTCCCTATCCATAACCTCGTTTTCAATCCCGTTTCTCGAATCTTCCATTAGACTATCTCTTCCAAACAATTCTTTGATCTGATAAAGCATCCCGTCGGTTCTACTCCGAATCCCTCCGAAAATTTCAGAGAGCACATTATTTTCGTAAGATTTATTTTGAATAAGACTCAGTTTCGGGTTTAAAGTCCTTTTACCCAAGAAAATATCAAACTCCTTTGTAGCGAGAATTGACTGGTAATAGTAAGTAATCTCGAAATTTACTATTTGTTTTTCCGTTAAAGGTGCTATAATAGGAAAGTTTCTAATAAAGTCAATATTTCTTTTTCCACGACTAAATGAATTAGTTTCAGTTAATGAATTTAATTTATATAAGTTATAAACAAATGCAAATATTTGATCACAACCTCTTTTTGGATACTCAGGGGAAGAAATCTCGGATATCTGTGATCGAATAATTGAAAAAATTTCCTTTTCCGATAGAAAAGATATTATTTCAACGATAGACGAAGGATATATATATATAGGTAAAATATTTAATAATTGTTCATATGTAAGATCATAGTTTCGAATAGGATTTTTCTTCGTATTGCGGAGGAAGAAGAAAGACCATCTCTTATTGGGATCCAATTGGAGATGATTCAAATAATCCGAAAACTCTAATGTATTTGCCCCACAAAAATAAGTTCTCAGGGAACTCTCATTAAATAGTTTTGCGGGATTCAAATTGTCTTGATTCTTAAATATGGAAAAAAAAGTAGCAAGTGGTTCTATGCAATCAATATCATTGTTGAGTTCGTTGTGGAATACATCGATGATAAATTGATCTACTGATATCCTATTCGGAGACGAGGGTGCTATTGATTTTTCATCGATCAAAAATTCAAATTCTAATTCACGATTATCTAAAACATTTCTTTTTGAATAAATACTTCTAGTATCAATGAAATTTGACAAAGAACTCAATGTATAAAAAAAATCTTTGAACTTATAAATCAGAAACTCAAACACCTTTATAAAGTTTTTACGAATTAAAAAAAACTTAAAGTAATTGTTATTAAGTTTCACATATCGACCACTCGAATTTTCATTAATGAAAGATCTCATTTCATTGTATACTATTCCAAAAAAGTTCTTTTTAGAAGAAACAAAATTCTTTAAGAATTCTGTAAAATTCCCAGTTTTATCGGACCATTCACATACATTCGCATTCCAATTGACATATTTATTGTCTTTATAAACCTTAGAATAATTAAAACATTTTTTTTCAGTTCCTCTCCAATTAAATAAATGTCGGTTAATTATATTCCTTGCGACATTACCCAAACCTTCATTTTTTATCCAAAGTACATAAATTTGATTCTTTAAAAGAAAGTATGATTTTTTTATTAAATATGATCTATTTAATAATAATTCTTTAAAATGTATATGAATTTCATTTTTAATAAATTTATTAGTTTCGCGATCTGCTATATAAGATCTTTCTAAACTTTCCCTAAAAGGAGTTTTTATCAATTTTTCCCGAATGATCCAAGGTAGATGTTCATTATTCTCACCAGTAATACCTTTATTTGGTGAAATACATGAGAAAAAACCCGAATTTCTATCGTTTAACTTATTCTTGTCATTGGATGATAATGATAATAATATATATATTTCATTATAAAATTCTTCCATTATATGATTTACATGAAAAATAAGCTTCTTATAACTATGATCACGAAACTCATTAGGTTCGGGTTCGGTAATTAATAAAACGAAACGATCTATTATTGTTACCAATGATTCGGATCGGAAAAAATTGTAGAATATATTTATATATTGTTCATTGTCTTCGCGCGAAGACCGGAATGGATAAAGAATATTCCAACATGTACTACGATTCACAGATATAATCAAATCCAATATGTTTATATCACATTTATTCCTTCGAGTAATTTTAGGTCCAGCATCCAGAAGAACGAAATGATTCAAACAAATATTTTAGGATTTTCTTATATTCCACACATCAACTATTCTATTATTGTCATCTGATCGCATAGAATATCCAAAAAATTCAGATGATTTGATATTTTTGATAGACCTTTTAGTGCTATAAAAATCTATATCTAGTTTTTCTATCAGTAGTATGTCCAAAAAAGCATAACGAATCGATTTTGGAAAATTCTCAATTAAGATTTCTCTTTCCCCCGGAAATAAATTATTTATTACATATTCTATGTCTTTCGCAAAAGATTCTTGAGAGATTGACAAATAAAACTTTGAAAACAAATTTGATTCTATTTTATCTTGCTCCGTCCCGGTAAGAACAGAAGGAAAATACCGTCGAATAGTCGAATTGTTTATTAGTTGCTCATTGATACGTTCGTGGTTAATATATTCTCCCTGAAAAAGCCATTCAGAAAGATTTTTTCCGCAATCCAAATACTTATTCTCAGTCGAATTTAAAGTGAAATATATCTGAAAATCAGCATATCCTTTCCCCGAACTGAAAATATTAAAGTTTTTATCTTTATTAATAGCTGCTTTATCCTCTTCCGAGATTATTCTATTATCTCTCTTATTATCTTTCTTACAAGCATGTTTTTTTTTTAAAGTATTCGATTCGCCTTGCATTCCCCGTTCACATTTACTGTGGTTCATACGAGTAACAGAAACTCTTTTTGACAAATGTAAATAGTTTGTTTCTACCACACTTTTCTTACTCGAACGATATGGAAAGATTAGTGATATGAAAAGTAACACTAAATTGAATATATGGATTCGATGTGAAGAATTGGAACAAATGATAAATAGAAAGTCGAAGAGCTTGTGTTCTCGATTGGAAAAGATTTCAGTTAACAATCCCAAATTCCATTTTGTCCATAAATTCAATAAATATCTATTCAATAAATATTGATGATCTTTATCCCAACAAGCTTTCTCCCAATGAGGGTTCTGTTGAGGTTTCTGCATCCTCTCCAATAAGAAATAGAATCCTTTCGGTAT